CGGTTGTCTCGAACTGCTTCATAGCATTATCGATTAGAAATGCATTTTCTAGCATTTGACTCCGCACCACCAAAGTATTTAGTCGCCCCCTGGAAAGATAGCCCAGAAAGTTGATATAATCTTTGTATAAGTGGTTTATATGAATCCTTCCGGGTTGAGACCACACGTGAAAATGCCATTGCCATAAATTGACAAGGTAATATTTCCATTTATTCATCAGAAGAGGCATATCTTTTGAAGCCAGAACGGATTTTCCTTGATATCTAACATAATGCATGATAGGATGCTTGAACAGCCATAAGTTGTCCTGAAAATCATTAACAAAGACTTGGACAAGATCTTCTACTTTTCCATAAAAAGAAATTCGCTCAAAAAGGAGTCCTGAAGATGTTGATCGTAAATGAGAAGATTGGTTACGGAGAAAAAAGAAGATTGATTCATATTCATATACATGAGAATTATATAGGAACAAGAAAAATCTTGGATTGCTTGTTGAAAAAATGGAATTTGATTTCTTTGGAGTAATAAGACTATTCCAGTTAAAATACTCATGAAGAAAGAATCGCAATAAATGTAAAGAGGAGGCATCTTTTACCCAATAGCGAAAGGCTCGAACCAAGATTTCCGGGCGAATGGGGTAGGGTATTAGTACATCTAAGACATAGTGTAAATGTGAGAAATTGTTCTCGAAAAAAGGAAATATTGAATGAATTGATTGGAAATTATGAGATTTCGCCATTTCTTTTTCTTTCCCTTCTAAGAAAGCTACTAATCGTAGGGAAAATGGAATTTCCACAATGACTGAAAATCCCTCCGATATCATTTGCGAATAAAATTGATTGTTGTGTCCAATAAATTGATTTGGATTCGAATCCTTAGCATAAATACTCAAATGAATCCGTTGATACGTCCGACTAATTAAACGTTTCACACTGAGTGAACTAGATTTATTGTCATAACCCCCATTTTCCAACGGAATCGTCGATCTATTTAAACCGTGATCATGAGCAAGTGTATAAATATACTCTCGAAAAAGAAGTGGGTATAGGAAGTTGTGTTGCTGAGATCTATCTAGTTCTAAATGGATTTGATATTCTTTCATTTGAAATTAGATTGCAACAAAAGGTAAGGTATTTATTGGATTATCAAATGATACATTGGGTTATCAAATGATACATAGTGCGATACAGTCAAAACAAAGTATTGTAGTAAAGAAAAAAATGGATACCTTGGAAACGGGTAAACTCATTACCGGATTCTCGATTTTATCATTTTTGAATTGGTTTATGTTTGTTATAGTATAAATAGGTGGTTAGAAATCCTTTATTTTTGCAATCCAACCGCTCTTTTGATTTTGGAAAACAAAATATCTTTATCAATATACTGCTTCTTCTACACATTCATCTCCAACCCATAATAGGGACAAACTCATAGTTAGGACTCATTAAAAAAATAGCTAATCGACTCGCGGAAAACCCCTTCCCCGCATTAGGAACTAATATCTTTTTAACGTTTAATTAGATCGGGGAATTATTCAAATTCAATTCAGAAGAGAAGCTCGTTCCTTTTTATTTCCCGAGAATTGGAACCATAAGGCTCTATCCATTTATTCACTCGACCCAACTTTGAATTCCATTTTTTGTTCTGCGCCAACAACTCAAACCCTATTTTGAAGCCATTGAATCAGAATAAAGTATTCTCCAAATTTTCCATTGATACGACATGCTGGTTTTTCCATTCATTCCTTTCAGGATCAGTCGTGGTCTTACAAACTCTCCCGATGGTATGGACGAATCCTTTGTTTCATATAAATGTGTAAAAGATGCTAGCCGCACTTAAAAGCCGAGTACTCTACCGTTGAGTTAGCAACCCGAATAATTCGAATGGGTGGATACAATCGGAATAAAAAAGAAATAAAAGAAAAGAAATGAAATTGCACAACGGAATCAAAATATTAAATTAGCAAGAAATCGACTAACAGAATTTAGAATCGATTGGGAACATAAAAAAAAGACTTCTTGTATAACAGTGAATCCAGCGAACCCATTACTTTAATTTTGAATTTTGAATGAAGTAAAGAAAAAAACCAAACCTCTGTTACGGAGATAAATAGGTACGGAGATAAATGGATCTGTTTATCCTTATCCACGATCGAATTATAGTTGTTCGATACGCTGTTGTCAATATGACGGTGAATGTTGAATATTAATGTTAAGAAAAGAATCTAAAAAAATAAAATGGCGAAAACAAAAAGAATGAATTTATTAATTTAATTAAAATATTAAAATAAAAAAAATTATAAAATGAAATAAATAAATAATATAGAAAAGAAATAATTTAGAAATGCTTTTGAAAAAAAATCGAAAAGAAAAAGAAAGAACTTGCGTTAGATTTGCACTACATATTTACTATACATAAATACAAATAGATACATAGCTATAGCTGAAAGAATAAAAAAAAAAAAGAAATCTCGGGTTGACATTGATTCAATCAATCAATATAAGTAAAATAAACAAGTTGAATCCCTTGTTTTGTGATTTGTTAATAGATTTACAACGACAAACTATAAAAAGCCCGGTTTCGATTGCGAGTAATGTAAATTTTCGATTTCTCGACCCAATTAGTTCGTTGTATTCATTTGATCTTTTTTATATGCATCTTATATCAATAAAATTCTAGCAATAAAATTGATTTTTGTTCTTCTGCTTATTTTTTTTGTCCTTATACTTCCAGAACATTATACTTTATGGGAGCAATATTAAATAGGGATAAAAATAGGTATGAATAGAACAAAAAAGGGGGGAGTAGTAAAGAAAAAGTTATACAAAACTATATAGGAGTCATCCACACCCTCTTTTTTTATTCTATATCCTCGATGCAATTTCGTTTAATTAAGATGAAGTTCCTTAAAAATCCCAGCCTTCTTTGAAATATCATGAACCGTTCCTGTAGGTTGAGCGCCCTTGTCAAGGAAATCTAAAATAGCAGGAAGATTTAAATGGGTTTGATTATTTATCGGATCATAAAAACCCACTTTCCGAAGATCTCTTCCCTCTCTTCGGGATCGAGCATCGATTGCAACGATTCGATAAACAGCTCATTGGGATAGATGTAGATGAACAATACCCCCCCTAGAAACGTATAAGAAGTTTTCTCCTCGTACGGCTCGAGAAAAAATGATTAGAAATTGTGTGATTTAAGTCCTTCTTTTTCGAAAATTCGAAAAAAAAAAAGCATTCGTACTCTCATAACTCAAGTTGGATAACTTTTAAATAGCCCAAAAGAAAATCTTTAGGGATTTCTTTTTTTGAGTGGTCTCTAACCCCTTTTTTGTTTGTCTCGTTTCGAATCGATTTTTTGATTCTTAATTCCCATTCTGATCTAATTGTTGAGACAATTGAAAACGGTATTTCCTTGTTCCAGGATCCTTTTTATCTTTGCCTTGAATCATTGGGTTTAGACATTACTTCGGTGATCTTTCGTTTTCAAAAATGGCGGCAACACACCCCTTTTTGCGATTTTTTTCTATCAAAGAATCATACGAACAATTGATTCCTGCATGATACACTTTTCATCGAAAGAGTTTTACCAATTCCAACAAATTGTCGTTTTGGATTTCAAAATTGTTCGAATCAGATTCTTTCAATTTATATATCGAAAATATACTTACGAAGTTTGTTACAACTTATTGATTGGTATTAACCCTAGATCCTTGCCCCTGCGAAATGAACAAATACTTTCTACTCAAGCTCCATCATGTCCTATTTACACTACACCCCAACAAAAAACGAGAATTCTAGTAGAACAGAACAAAGTATGTCGAGCCAAGAGCCCATTCATTTCTAGATAATCTACAATCTAAAATGGCGGATGAAAAAAAAATCCACAGCGGATCGTGTCCTTCAAGTCGCACGTTGCTTTCTACCACATCGTTTCAAACGAAGTTTTACCATAACATTTTTTCGAGTTTTGAACCGGTATGTAATTGATTCAATTATGGAATCATGAATAGTCATTGCTTCGGTCAATACCCAGTCCTTTTTCCTTCGATATGAAAGGAATAGTTAGTTAATTTATGAGGAAGAAGCCTCAGTAAGAATTGAATTTCACCCTCTATTTTAATTTTATTGTTTTCATTTTATTGCATGAATGCAATATTTCTTTTTATTTCTAAATAAAACAAAAAAGAACACGAATAAAAATAAAAAGAAAATAAAGTAAAAAGTAAATATAGAGGATGAAGATATATGAATGGACCCCGCCTCAATTATTAATTATGATTAAATACATTTCCAATTATTAATTAGAGCCAAACATCAAATACCTCCAGCTCAAAGAAAATTAATCCATATGAAACTCGATTGATTATGAGATCTTACATCGCTCACGAACTCGTATGGACCCCACTCCCAATTCATTCTGGGGGATGATTAATCATAAATAAAAAAAGGATCCTATTTGATACGGGATGCTAGACTCTTTTGTATAGATAAAAAGCCAAAAGGGTCCAGATTACGTCATTCTTTACTATAATTGTTCTTTTACCCTAAACCGGTCTTAGAAACTTAATTCCCTTGATTGAATTCAAACAGTACACGAATACCCTCTTGTTTAGATTTCAAGAAATGAAATAAAAAATTGGGGAGGTTTTCGCATTTCGATTTAGAATGTATCCTTGCAAATTCACGGAGGTCGGGTATGTAGGGATTTTTTAAGCCACTCACTTACATATCAAAGTGAAAGGGAGGGGGAGGGCCCATCCGACTTTTTTTGAATTCAAACTCTTGTGATCTATGTTGCCATCTTACTTGGATCACAAATGGATTCCATTTTATTTTCGTATTATTTGAACTCGATTCAATTTATGAAAAAACATCTTATTCAGAGAAGAGTTTTGAAAATTCGAAACAAGAAGTCCATTTTATCAAAAATTAGACTCTTAAAAAAATTATACTCTGAAAGAGAGGTTGCTCAAAAAAGTAATTTGGAGTCTGATATTC